AGTATGGTAGAAAGAAATATCTGAATCTTTCTACCATACTATCTACTATTGTTATTGTAGTGGATATTTATTGTAGTGTATATAAGGTGTATTGTAATCCGGGTTAATTTAATAGAGATCAATCTACAATAACAATAGTATCGTCATATTCCTATATATTGGTATATATCGATATCAATTACATATTATATATAATGTATATAGTGCCCCCCCAATTCTATTTCTTTGCTTTATCCACTTTATCCATCTGTCTTGTATTTAATTTGTGTTGATTTCAATCAATTTGAAATAATTGAAAACCGACTCGTACGATTCTAATTCCTGGATTGCTGATTATTTTCAATATGAATCCCGATCAAAAGAATCAAGGGCCTCTTCGATGGGTATAATAAAAGAAAATAAAGTAATCTTTTTATTAGCATTCCGACGAAGAAGTCATTGATCGATCAGTTGACATATGATCTATGGAAACTTCTTCGGATTTCAAAAAAGGGGGGGGAAAGGATTAGTAAACCTCTTTTAACGTTTGAACAGTGAGTTCAATAAAACAAGTACAACATAAATAAAATTTCCAAAATATTAAAACAAACGGGAAGTGCGCAATATGTGACTCGCCCAAGACAATACAATATTTTAGTCTGTGTAGTATCTCGTTAGAGAACTACTATGTCTGTGTTGTTTCCGATAGAAAATGTGTATCTACGTAATGTAATAACAGAACTATTTTCTCTTTGAATAAAGGGAAACAAAAAAGTAAAATAAAAAAAGTGCAACTCTTCCTCACGGTCCATATCTAATTTTAGTAAGAGTCGGTTCATCGAAATAGAAAATTGATCAAGAATTCAGTTGGAAGAAATTTACTACCATTTGTATTTCTTTTACTTTGTATTCTTTTTACTTTCGAAATACAAACACGGAAATAATTGAAATGTTTGTTTGATTGAAAGAGTATTCTTCATATATATTATTCATAAACTATATTACTACACGAAAACCCAAGAGAATTTTGAAATGCAGATATTTTTTTATTTCTATTTCAATTTAAAAATTGAATTTTAAATTGAAATAGTGTTGAAATAATGAAATTTCAACTAAAAAAAGCTTTTCAGAACTGAACGATTTATAAAAAAAATGGATACAGTTTAATTCCTAAACTCAATTACAATTAGTAGTACTTCTAGAGTCCACTTCTTCCCCATACTACGAGTGAAAGGGAAAATGTAAAGACTACCATTAAAGCAGCCCAAGCGAGATTTACTATATCCATGTGAATTATGTCCCCTATCTATGAAGGAATTCTTGAATTATTGTTCACTAATAAATAATAGTGGAATCACTGGCGCAGAGTCAAAAATTCTGACCTAACGTCGTTGATGAAACAATCCAATAAATCCAACTCTAACTTATAAGGGGTCTTATAAGATTTCTAGTATAATCAGAAAAGATTAAGCACAAGCAAAATATGCGGAGACCCCCTTGGAAGTATCAAAGAAATGCTACTAATATGTAGAAATACTAAAAATTATGTAGAAATACTAAAAATCTATTCTTTCTTTTGTTGTCCTTCATTAAGTTAAGGAAAAAGTCTAAAAAAATAGAAGAAAGGTAGATCACTACCCAACCCATACCCTATTTCTTTCCCATTTTGTTTTGATCTAATCCTTACCGTCCCTTATTGTCTCTATGAAACAATCGGAGGACGCCCTATTATGTTCTGTTCTTGACTAGGGGTTAACGAAAAAAGAAAAAAGGTATAGTATATAAGGTATAAAAGGTATATTAAGTAAAAGCCAATTACTCATTCAATCGAATTAATATTGATTGAATGCCGGAGTACTCAAAGACTTTGATGAATATGTATACAAAGTATCTTCTGGCCTTTCCGCAACTAAAAACGGAATTTGATTTCCGTCCTGCTATCCAATCTAATTCAAAACCCGGCCCGTAGACACTCCGTTAGTAATGGAAGGACTATCACGATTTATCAGTTTCCTCCGTTTGCTTCCGCCGGAAAAATTTCCAAAATTCTATCAGCAAAACAGAAGAAGGTATGTCAATTCTTTTGGTGATTAGGCGACACCCGGATTTGAACTGGGGAAAAAGGATTTGCAGTCCCCCGCCTTACCGCTCGGCCATGCCGCCAAAACGATACCAAATCAAAATCTATCAAAAAATTATCCTTTTGTCTTCTTATTTATTGTACTTGTATTTTGAATCTTAATCCCGTTTTCCTTAATTCCTTTTCTAAAAGAAATCTTTCTTTTTTGTTTGAGTTGGATCCATCCCTTCGATTGATTGTATAGTATCTTAAAACCATACAATCTCTAAAAATTTCCCTTACTTTTTTAGTGAAAAACAAAATTTTGATTTTTCAGTCATAAAAGAAAAAATTCAGCACAAACTGGAACCGTTAACTATTATATAATTCATGAATGATTCGTAAATTTGAATCTCAAATTGCGTTTCCTTAATGATATAAGAAAATCAAAATTGATACAAT